AGAAGGGAGTTTGAGCTTGATGCAAATGGCTAAAATATCTTCTGCTTCATATGATTATCAATCAAATAAAAAGTTATTCTATGTATCAATCCTTACATCTCCTACAACTGGCGGAGTTACAGCGAGTTTTGGTATGTTGGGAGATATCATTATTGCTGAACCTAATGCCTACATTGCGTTTGCGGGTAAAAGAGTAATTGAACAAACATTGAAAAAGACAGTACCCGAGGGTTCACAAGTGGCTGAGTATTTATTCCATAAGGGCTTATTCGACCCAATCGTACCACGTAATCCTTTAAAAGGTGTTCTGAATGAGTTATTTCAGCTACATGGTTTCCTTCCCTTGAATCAAGATTAAAAAAAGATTTTCAAAAAGATTGAAATTCTTCATTTTCAAATGGAAGTATAGCACTAGCTTCAGTTATTTTTCTTTGTAGCGAATAAGCATTTAGTTCATTAGAATGAAAAAAACAAAACTAAGAAGATGGTGTTTTCTTTGGGGACATCAGTTATAAGTGTAGTAAGAGTCAGAAGTTTTGGATAATTACTTTTTGCCCCGGATCCTTTTTTTATTCTACCTCTCTTCCTGATTAGAAATAAGCATCCCTCTATCGACAAGATAAAAAAGGATTTCTTTCTCCTTCCGAGAAATCCGGGAAAGAAAAATGAATTTCTTCGTCCTTTTGACATATTCATATATAGAACAACGAAAAATAGATAAAAAAAGATATCGAAAAAATGAAAAGAAAATAATAAAAAATAAGAAATCTCAAATCAAATAAATAAAATAGAAATATTCAAATAACAAATAATAAGAATATAGAGGTTCTTTCTATTTACCGAGAATCCCCGTTTTTCACTAGGAATCCCTGTTTGTTGGATAAGATTGGTTAAAGTCGGGAACTCATAAGAAACTCTTTTCTATCTTTCCTTTCAAAACACCTTTTTTTGTTTTGAAAGGAAAGATAGAAAAGACGATGAAGATAAGGATGGGAGAAGAAGAATCCAATTTATGAAAGCGGATTCTCATAAATATTCGTGTAGAAAGAGGAATAGGTACACTTCATTTAGTTCTACATTCGTTATTGATTCTGAAATACTTCATATTAAGATTATCTTAATATTCTTTCTAATAGATAGACTTATCATAAGATATCTTTATAATTATAATTTAGAATTATAATAGGTACAAATATGAAATCGAGGTACCCATTCTATGATAGATTTGAACTTTCCCTCTATTTTTGTTCCTTTAGTGGGCCTAGTCTTTCCGGCAATCGCAATGGCTTCTTTATCTCTTTATGTCCAAAGAAATAAGATTGTCTAAATATGATGGGACCAAATCTCATCAATTTCTTTCAACACTGGATCATCATACAGATGCTTTTTTAATGTAATATGGTAGGATATATGATATGTGGCCTTTCCGAAAACAAATGGAAGAGTGGTTTTGTTATGTATGCCGATGCATAATATACGCATTAATGCATGTATATGCGGTTATAGCTTAAGAAATTAAATGATTAAATTCAAAATGATCAGCAAATCTTTTTTGAAAAATATTTGAAATAGAAACTCAATGTATCTAACCAATTATTCCTAATGGTTCCCGTCGGAATGCTGCTAGTTGATGAAAGTTACTTCGGGATCAAGCAATAAAGTCGAGTCAAATCCATTTGGGTTATTCTCTCAATTCCAATCGAATGCAACTGGATCTAGTATAGTATGAACTGGCGATCAGAACTTATATGGATAGAACTTATAACGGGGTCTCGAAAAACAAGTAATTTTTGCTGGGCCTGTATCCTTTTTTTAGGTTCACTAGGATTCTTAGTGGTTGGAACTTCCAGTTATCTTGGTAAAAATCTGATATCCGTATTTCCGTCTCAGCAAATTCCTTTTTTCCCACAAGGGATCGTGATGTCTTTCTATGGGATCGCAGGTCTATTCATTAGTTCTTATTTGTGGTGCACAATTTCATGGAATGTAGGTAGTGGTTATGACCGATTCGATAGAAAAGAAGGGATAATGTCCCTTTTTCGTTGGGGATTTCCTGGAAGAAATCGTCGCATCTTCCTTCGTTTCTTTCTGAAAGATATCCAATCAATCAGAATGGAGGTGAGAGAGGGTCTTTTTCCTCGTCGTGTCCTTTATATGGAAATCAGGGGCCAAGGAGCCATTCCCTTGACCCGTACTGATGAGAATTTGACTCCACGAGAAATTGAACAAAAAGCTGCCGAATTGGCCTATTTCTTGCGCGTACCCATTGAAGTATTTTGAAATGAACTGAAGAATCAATCTCAGCATGAGAGAAGGAACTTAATGCATCTCAAAAGCAGGAGGAAGTATATGGAACAATATTCATAAAATAGAATATAACTAATCAAATAAAATAGATTTTAAAATCTATTAAGGAGAATAGAAACTATTTGTACACAAAAACTCTTTTTTATACGCATACACATGGCGTCCAGCTTCACTCTTTATACTAGTAAAAGGTCTAATAAGCATAGATTCATCAAATATCCTAACATGTCTTTTGTTTTCGTAAAATATAATTCCTCTTCTTGTTAGAGTTATAGGCTCTTGTTATATAACTCGTGCTTCAGAGAAATCTCAGATAGAATCGACGAATGAAACAGGTTCATTAACAATTCACATCACAGATACAGAATGAAAAAAAAGAAAGCATTGGCTTCCCTCCCATATCTTGTGTCTATACTCTTTTTGCCCTGGTGGGTTTCTCTTTCATTTAAGAAATGTCTAGAAACTTGGATTCTGAATTGGTGGAATACCAGGCAATCCGAAATCCTTTTGAATGATATTCAAGAGAAAAATGTTCTAGAAAAATTTATGGAATTAGAAGAACTATTCCTGTTGGACGAGATGATAAAGGAGTACTCGGAGACACATATGCAAAGGCTTCGTATAGGAATGCACAAGGAAACAATACAATTGGTCCAAAGACACAATGAATCTCATTTCCATATCATTTTGCATTTCTCTACAAATCTAATCTGTTTCGCTATTCTAAGTGGTTATTTTGTTCTGGGTAATGAAGAACTTTTCATTCTAAATTCTTGGATTCAGGAATTTCTCTATAACTTAAGTGATACAATCAAAGCTTTTTCGATTCTTTTAGTTACTGATTTATGGATCGGATTTCACTCGACCCATGGTTGGGAACTAATGATTGGTTCGATCTACAACGATTTTGGATTGGCTCAGAATGATCAGATTATATCTGGTCTTGTTTCCACTTTTCCAGTGATTCTAGATACAATTGTGAAATATTGGATCTTCCGTTTTTTAAATCGTGTATCTCCTTCGCTTGTAGTAATTTATCATTCAATGAATGAATGAATAATTCATTAGATCTTTTGATATCAATCAAATCAGAATCTTTCTTCGTGTATAAAGAAATCATTTTAAATCTTACTTATTCTTTATACTTCTACCTTTTCAATTCAAGGTATTCATACTATATTCCACCAGTACAATTCTTTCAGTACAATCAATACAATGGCAAACTCGTGGATAGGGAATTCTACTAGCTACCTATCGAATTTATTGTAGAAATTCCGGAGATCAATGATTGGACCATGCAAAATAGAAAGACTTTTTCTTGGGTAAAAGAACAGATGACTCGATCCATTTATGTATCGATCATGATATATGTAATAACTCGAGCATCTATTTCAAATGCATATCCCATTTTTGCGCAGCAGGGTTATGAAAATCCACGAGAAGCAACTGGGCGAATTGTATGTGCCAATTGCCATTTAGCTAATAAGCCCGTGGATATTGAAGTTCCGCAAGCTGTACTTCCTGATACTGTATTTGAAGCAGTTGTTCGAATTCCTTATGATATGCAACTGAAACAAGTTCTTGCTAATGGTAAAAAGGGAGCTTTGAATGTAGGAGCTGTTCTTATTTTACCCGAGGGATTCGAATTAGCCCCCCCCGATCGTATTTCTCCCGAAATGAAAGAAAAGATGGGCAATCTTTCTTTTCAGTGTTATCGTCCTAATAAAAGAAATATTCTTGTGATAGGTCCTGTTCCCGGTCAGAAATATAGTGAAATCGTCTTTCCTATTCTTTCCCCCGACCCTGCTACGAAAAAAGACGTTCACTTCTTAAAATATCCCATATATGTAGGTGGGAACAGAGGAAGGGGTCAGATTTATCCTGATGGTAGTAAGAGTAACAATACAGTTTATAATGCTACATCAGCTGGTATAGTAAGCAGAATAGCACGTAAAGAAAAGGGGGGATATGAAATAACCATAGTTGATGCATCAGAAGGACGTCAAGTGGTTGATATTATACCTCCAGGACCAGAACTTCTTGTTTCAGAAGGTGAATCTATCAAGCTTGATCAACCATTAACAAGTAATCCAAATGTAGGAGGGTTTGGTCAGGGAGACGCAGAAATAGTGCTTCAAGATCCATTACGAGTCCAAGGCCTTCTGTTCTTCTTGGCGTCTGTTATTTTGGCACAAATATTTTTGGTTCTGAAAAAGAAACAGTTTGAAAAGGTTCAGTTGTACGAAATGAATTTCTAGATCTAGAGATTCCTTAAAAGAAAGTTGGTAAAAGTGCCAAATTCTTGTTGATTGATAGAATGATATATGATTCAAAAGATTCTATAAGTCTTTTCTTTGTTTGTTTTTCTTTTTTTTTTTTATACTCTTTTTTATTTTGCGGGATTTCTGAAACTCATTACTTGTATACCATTCCTAATGATAGAAAATAAGCATACAAATACAAAGGAATAGAATACAAGGCAAGGACGGGAAAAATGAAAGGAAAAAGGATTTCTAGAAAGTATTCTTAGTCTTCCTAATCGTCTATTCGATTCGATACAAGACGACACAAGAAAAGGATTTTCTTGTGTCGTCTTGTATCGAAAGAATCATGATTTTTTTCCTGTTCGCCAAAGATTCTTATTCCTTGTTTTATTTTCCGGGTATAATTGAACAAATAGAACTTCTTCAATT